TTTTACGAAAACAAATAAGGGTTCAGAAGAAAGCGAGAATAAAAAAAGGATAGGTGCAGAGACTCAATGGAAGCTGTTCTAACAAGTGGGGTTGACTTCTTTACGTTATTACATTAACGTAATCCTTATATCAAAACTACAGAAAGGATAAACCTATATACATACGTATATGTACTGAAATCCTATCTCAAATGATTAATGACGACCCGAATCTTTATTTATTTATATTTCTATAAATAATAAATAAAAATCGAAAGAGTTGTTGTGAATCGATCCAAATTGAAGAAAGAATCGAATATTTATTAATAAAATTTATCGTACGAGAATAAAGATAGAGTCCCATTCCACACGTCAATACCGACAAGAATGAAATTTATAGGAAGAGGAAAATCCGTCGACTTTAGAAATCGTGAGGGTTCGAGTCCCTCTATCCCCAAAAAGGCCCGTTTGATTCCCCAATTATTTATCCGATCCGCTCTTTTCATTTCGTTAGCGGTTTAAAATTCGTTATGTTTTTCAATCATTCTACTCTTTTACAAATGGATCTGATTGTGGAAATTTTTTTTTTTCTTATTACAATATTTGTGATATATATGATACGCGTACAAATGAACATCTTTGAGGAAGGTATCCCCACTTCCAATTTGAATGATTAACAATACATATCATTTCTTGTACTGTATTAAAACTTATAAAGTTTTCTTTTTGAAGATCCAAGAAATTACAAGGTCTGGATAAAGCTTTGTAAGACTTTTTTTGTCTTTTTAATTGACATAAACTCAAGTTATCTATTAAAATAAGGACGATGCACGGATAATGGTCGGGATAGCTCAGCTGGTAGAGCAGAGGACTGAAAATCCTCGTGTCACCAGTTCAAATCTGGTTCCTGGCACATGATTTATTTGTATGAGTATCCGTTTTACAAATGAATTGATATGGGTCAACATACATATTCATTACTAGTCTATATCATAATAGATACTTATCTATCTAGGTGTCTGAGAATATACCCTTTCCAGAATTATAGAATAGATGCTAGAATTATAGAATAGATGAGTAAAGAGTATGTCTATAAAATCTGTAAAATAAAAAAAAAAATTAGATTTTACTTCCTTTTCTTTTTTATTTGTTCATACGGTGCCTCTTACCGTTCAAAAACAATGTTAATACTTTAGATATTTAATACTTCATACATATTAAAATAGAAAGGTTAAATTAATTGGTTGAAAGACTCAAAGGTATAGTCTCGCGGAGTTGAAAGGTGGGAATAACCAAGATTCATTTCAGATACAGTACAAATAAAATCCAAGCCCTCCTCTCATTTCGTTGTCTTTTCTTTTCATATTCTATTTCTTCATTTCCTCCTATGTGACTTTGTCGAACTCATTTAAGGTTTGTGCGTGGTACATAGTTCATGATGCGAAACTCTTTTGGGTCATCCTAATACTAATTGTATTTTTTTAATTGTCTTGTTTTTTTTTTTTATTTATCCTTTTTATTTCTATTTTTTATTGTTTCTATTTTTATATATTATATATTTATTTATTTGAATAGAAACAATTTTTTTTTTATTCTATTTATTTTGTATTATTTATTTGTATTTGATTTATATTTTATTTCGTTTTATTTAGCCCATTTAGAATAGAATGCGAATGAGACTTCCATTACGCTCTTTGGTCTATAAGAGAACGTACAAACATTATTTGAATACCTGGAGTTGTAGAAGTGAAAATTAGTTTCTTATTTTATTATTTATATTTAATTTTATTATTTATATTTAATGATTTAATGAGCATCCTGTATTTCATAAAAATTCGGGGCAATATAATCCTTACGTAAGGGCCATCCTATCCAACTTTCGGGCATTAAGATACGTTTCAGACGTGGATGATTATCATAAAAGATTCCCAACATATCATAAGATTCCCTTTCTTGAAAATCCGCACTTTTCCAAACCCAGAAAACAGACGGAATTCTAGGATTCCACCTTGGGGCAAATACTTTTATACATACCTCTTCTGGTTGATCTATACCATAAGCTATTCTCGTAAGATGATACACACTAGCTAACAGTCCGCCCGGTGCTACATCATAGGCACATTGGGAACGTAAATAATTGTAACCATATACATATAAAATGACAGCAATGGAATGCCAATCCCCAGGCTTTATTTGTAAAGTCTCTATTCCTTGGTAGTCGAAGCCCAAAGATCTATGAACTAACCCATGTTTGGCTAGCCAAGCAGACAAACGACCTTGCATCTTTTTTATCTCCCCCACATTTTGATTTGTATAAAACTTTTATTTGTCTCTATAAGTTAAGTATTTCACATTTACGATGAAATTTATGAAAATTATTGTTTGTTATTATGTAAAAAAATGTGAAAAAAAAAAAAAATCCTGCCTAATTCACTAATTCGGGGGAAGATACCGAACTCTTGTTGTATTTGAAAAATATTTCAAGAGGGATCTCCGAAGTCGATGTAGATGGTGGTTGATC